CATTTTGCTCCCCGTCTTCCCTTTCGCTAAAAATAAAAAAAAAATGAATTGAGAAATTCATCGGATCCTAGTTCGGGACTGACGGGGCTCGAACCCGCAGCTTCCGCCTTGACAGGGCGGTGCTCTGACCAATTGAACTACAATCCCAGCGAGGTGTATAGCATACATATTCTTATGGTTTCATAAGAACATTCTACTTGTCATGTTGTAACGTAACGGATACGCGAATGATATATTGATATCATATCCACATAAACACGGGCTTTTGTGAGAGTAGCGCGGATTATTAGTAACTAGTGATTTTTTATTTTATTGTTAAAAATAGATAATCAATCTTTCAATGAGATGAGAAAAAAAATATAGATGGAGCAAAAAAATTGACCCTTTTTCTTTATTTCTACGGATCAGGCATCTCTGTTTCCTTCTCATGGAACGGTGAATTTTTGGGCCGAGCTGGATTTGAACCAGCGTAGACATGTCGCCAACGAATTTACAGTCCGTCCCCATTAACCGCTCGGGCATCGACCCAGGAAGAATTCATTCTAGGCTTATTGATAATCCATGATCAACTTCCTTTCGTAGTACCCTACCCCCAGGGGAAGTCGAATCCCCGTTTTCTCCTTGAAAGAGAGATGTCCTGAACCACTAGACGATGGGGGCATATCCGCCCGACCGTCATCATACTATGATGATAGTATGAACAGTTTTTGGAATTGTCAATATAATCTAATGGTATGGCTAGATCGGAAAAGTCTTTCTATCTATGTTCTAATTCTATAGAATTAGAACGTTTTTTTTTTTGTTTGTTTGATGCTTCATGAATGAAGCATCTCATACTATTCGATATAACGAAGGGAAGGATAGGATTCCTTCAGTTCAGGCAACGATCGATCCGACAGAAAAAGGGAAAAGGGTAGGGGGGGGGATTTTTATTTCTTTTGTTTCGCATTTATCATCAGACAAATAGGGGAATTTCTTTCACTAGTACTGATTGATAAGGGAGAGACATATGTAGATTAGTACAATCGGTAGTATTGCTATATTCAGACTGACTATATTCAGTATTTTAAATTTAAGAGATACTATACTCACTTTCTTTTTCGATTGTTCTTGATCAATGAAATGAAATAGAGTGCCCATATTTTTATGGGGAGTACAGACATAAATTGTCTTCGTTTATTGTACGATACACTTAATATAAATAGAATTTAATTACCCGGCGAAGTACTTTTCAGGTTAAAGCACATCCTTTCTAAATTCCTACTTTTTTTTGTGTATCCTCAATTATTAATACTAATTGGAAACAATCTATTTCATTCTCATTCAAATTGCATACTGCGTTTTTCATGTATACGTTCCAATCCCAATCCAATAAAGAGAGGATACTAAATAAAAGAAAAGACCAACCAAGCAACGTCCCCTTTCTTATTCTTAGTAAATTTCATTTGTTCGAATATTCGATTTTTTATCCTTAATCCTTTCTTTTTTCTATCTCACTTATACTGTTTGGATCTGTGTATGACCCAGAGAATACTGGTCATATCATATGATACTTCATAATTTTATGTACATAATTCTATGTATAAGTAGAAAAGTTGTATAAGGAAGATGCTAGGTTATAGAAAAGAAAAAGTGCAAAAAGGGGACGAAAATCCAACGGCGGGTATTTCTGATACAATCAAAAATGGTATTTTTTATTTAGTATGGATAAAAGATCTTCCTATGTTATACTATTTCATTTTCGACGATGAATTCATTTGATAGATCAGAAATTATTATTCATAATATTGATCTGATTCAGTATTATCAGGATGTAATTCATCCCATTGAATTTACAAGAGTCAAATTTCTCATCTCTATGGGATTAGATCCCGAGTTATTGCGAAACAAAAAAAAGAAGATTATGGAAGTCAATATTCTCGCACTTATTGCTACTGCACTGTTCATTCTAGTTCCTACTGCTTTTTTACTTATCATCTATGTAAAAACAGTTAGCCAAAATGATTAATTTGAATTATTAATTCTTATCAATGATTTAAGAAATGAAAGAAAGGGATTCAAACTCTAAGTCTTAAATGAAATGATTCGGCTGGAATCAGAAGTATCTTAGTAAGTATCTAATAAGCTAGTGTGGTAGAAAGAACTATAGTTCTTTCTACCACACTGGCTAGTATTGTATACTATTTTTTATTATATAAAGTTGTATTGTATACGAATATAGGCTTCATATAGATCAAATTACAATATGTACATATATTAGATGTACATATAGATAGCACTCTAATTCTATTTCTTTTATTTTGATTTCCCATCTCAAGAAGTCACAATTAAGGGATGATCCGCGGAGTTATATGGTAACCTCTTCGGATTTTATTTGGAAAAGGAGTAGAATAGAGCCTGTCCATTTTTCATGCTTAAACATGAAATGGGTCAAAAAAAGCATAAAAACATTTCTAGGAGTCTAAAACAAATGTTAAATGTGTGATATATGGTCGAAGAAAGATCCAATTTTATTTTGTGTTATTTATGTGTAGGACCTTTTTGGACAATCACTAATCGCTTCGTTTCCAGCAGAAAGCAAATATGTATTGTCGTAATAGCGGAACGACTTTCTTTGAGTTTCGAAATACAATGATGATAATCTTTCATTACTGTATTCAAGTACAATTTTGAAGAGATTTTTTTTTAAGGCTTCGAAAAATGATCAATAAAGAGTTGATACAGTTCGATTGAGCAATCGATTACTCAATTAGTAGTGCCCCCAGCCCTAAAGTCCACTCCTTCCCCATACTACAAGTGAAAGGGAAAATGTAAAGACTACCATTAAAGCAGCCCAAGCAAGACTTACTATATCCATGTGAATTATGCCCCTATTTCTATGAAGGAATTATTCTGTTATTGATTAATAATCATAGTGGAATCAATGGCGCAGAGTCAAAATAGGATTCTGAGTTAAGACTGTTGATGAACCAAACCAATTCAATGAATACACTCGTAACAAGTTTCTATATTTTAGGGTTTCTGCTAGAATCAGGAAGCATTAAGTACAAATACGATGATACACACGTTTTTTCTTTGGAAATAGCAAAGGAATGCTCCTCTAATGGAGTGGAGCATGTAAGAGTAAGAATAGTAAGACCCTTTGTTTGTTTTGATATCTTTCTTTACTAAGCAAAAAGCATAAAAATATACCATCAAGAGAGATAACTATCTATCAGATACCTCTATTTCCTATTTGATCTAAGCTTACTGTCTTTCTTTCTGTGAAAGAATCGGGAGAACCCACCACCACTATTCCTACATACATTTTTTCTTTTCAACTTTGAACTTTACTCTATTTACTCTATAAAAATAAGAGTAGACCAACCATTCTGATTGCATGTCTGAGCACTCATAGCCTCTCGTGAGTCTGGATAAAAAGTATCTTCGGGCCTTTCCACAACTCCTAAATAGATTTCCCATCATCGTATCCGATCTAATTTAATACCAGACGGTATCGCGAGACACTACTTTGTTTAATAAGGGCAGTTTAAGAGATCTTGATATGATATCGTATAATCTCTTCTTCAATTCTAGTACCAAAAAAGGAGTGCCCTTTAGGAACCCTCGGATACCGAGATTTCCGACCTTAGTTCTGAATCCCTGAATTGACTCTCGCCGTTTATTTGATTTTTCAATTAAATAAAATAAATGGCCCGAACCTATCGTTAAATTAATAAGTGAGAGTTGCTTCATCCCTATTGATACCGGTTTGTTTGGGCTACACCCAGATTTTGAGAAAAAAAAATTACAGTCTTTTATAAAACCTATGCTATGGGTTATAAAAATCAAGTATTGACACGTCCGCTTAGTCCTTTGCCTCTGCTTCTTGCGGAGCAAAAATTCATCGAATTTAGATCAACAGGATAAGAAATACCCGATCTTTTGTTGATCAGGCGACACCCGGATTTGAACTGGGGATAAAGGATTTGCAGTCCCCCGCCTTACCACTTGGCCATGCCGCCAAATTCGGTCCAAAATAGATAAAAATATTATCTATATTCTATTTCTATTACTAATTCTTTTTTTTTATTGGATCTAGTTTATATTATTCTCTTCGATTGATTGTATCTCAAGCTTAAAAACTTCCCTTCTTTTTTTTTATTGAGAGTAGAAAAAATGGATTTCCGGTCACAGACTGAGGCAAATCAGAACCATTAACAATTTACTTTGAATTAGTGAATGGTTCTTCCATTTTTATCTCCAATGAAATTTGGTTTCCTTGAATGGCAAAAGAAAATCATAAAATCAAATTAATTTATGACTAATATGACTAATCAGTATTCATTTTTTCAATAATCAATCCTTTTCAATTTCAATTATAACAACATATATGTATATATGTAAATCCCAGAACAGAAATTGTTACCTAGATACCAAGCCGGATCTCTCTCTTATGTACATATCCCTATAGAGAATCATCCTGTTTCAATTTTTCATTGAATATTTGAATATATTGAATAGAAAATACAAATTTTGATGGAGTGTGGCCCATGTTGTCCCAAGTGAAATTTCAATAAAAGTTGTGATATATGGCTAGATAGATAGCCGTATCAGCATGTACTTAATAAATACAATTCTTAGTATATTTATATTATATTACGCAACGCAATTTTATCGTATTCTATAAATCCCACTCACTACCAAAAAGAATCCGCGAATTCTTTTTTGAATTAGTGTGTTAAAAAAAGGAAACTCTATACTACTTTTGATTATTCTGTCTTTATCTCATTCATAGAGAGGAGATTGAACCATTTATTTTTTTGTTGGTATCCCATCAGATCGTAATATCATAATAATAGGTAGAAATTGGATCAATTTTGATATTCTATACAAGACTCCATTAAGTATAAGTGACAGAATTTTTCCAGGAATATTTGATCAATTTATTTCTATTTTTACCTATCCTGTCGCAAATTCGAACTTGCGTCGAAAATGCTCTTCATTCCTCCGTCTCGTCT